TTTCATATGCTATCCTATTATAGATAGGATTATAAGACTAACAAAGAACAAAGTTCTTTTTGTATCACTTTGCTTGTCCCCTTTTTGATCAATTTCTTTTTTTTTTTTTATTATTCCTAATGTTAATGGAAATAGATTTAATCTAGTAATTTTATTTGTTTGTTTTATTTTTTTGATTGAGGTGTCTTAATCCTAATATAATTATAAATTAAGTTTCTTATTAGAAACTTATTGAAACCTTAAAAATGTCTTAGGTTTCAGCTAAATGGCTTCAAGTAAAAAACCTTTCTATTGTACTAAAGTAAGGACAAAGAAGAAAATGAGCAAATCCGGGAATTCTTCATCCTCAAATCAGCTCTTCATGGGACCCGAACCTCAAAAGTAATTACGGAAAATTTTAATAAAATTTTTAGAAGCAAAGAACAATTCCGAGTTAAGTTAATAGTTAAAAAAATAAGAAAAAAAAAATACGTAGGGTACTGTTTCTCTTTTTAAGATTAAACAAAAGGATTTGCAAATAAAAGTGCTAATGCCACGACCAACCCGTAAATTGTTAAAGCTTCCATAAAAGCTAGACTAAGCAATAAAGTACCTCGTATTTTACCTTCTGCTTCTGGTTGTCTCGCAATACCCTCTACGGCTTGTCCTGCAGCAGTACCTTGACCAACTCCTGGTCCAATAGAAGCAAGCCCTACAGCCAATCCAGCAGCAATAACGGAAGCGGCAGAAATCAGTGGATTCATGGTAAGTTCCTCGCAAAAAAAAAAAGAAATAGTTAATGATACAATCAACCAAGGAATTTTTACTAAAATTTTTCTCATTAAGAACTAATGAGAGTAGTAACTAAAAATTCCGAATTGTATTTCTTTGTTTCGAACCAATCTTTTATTCAATTCCCGGTTTCTTACTATACTATAGTATATCTTTATTTAAATTTAATAATTTAATATTTAATGAAAAAAAAAAAATTGGATTTAGTTATTTCATTTTTTTTTGTAGTTATAAATTATATAATTTACGAATTTGTAATTTAATTAATACTAACTAAAATACTAATTAAATAGTTATGTTCTATATATATATATAACTTATATATTTTATTATAACATCTACTAGATAGGTATATTCTAAAAGTTAGAATATGCAAAGTAAGAAATTTGAACTATTTTTAGTTAAGTATATAAGTATAACTTTAATATTCAATAAATATTGAAATATTAAAGAAATAAATCTTAAAGAATAATAGAAATAGAATTTGAATAGTATAATATTAAATAGAATTATTATCATAATAGTCTAATAGATAATAGTCTATTACGATAGATAGTACTATAATAACTAATATAACTAAAAAATATAATAACTAATAAATATAGACTATCGCTCCAATATTATATCTTTTTTTTTCATAACCTAAATCAACCGTATATTAATACATAGAATATAGATATTCTAAATATGAAATAGAATTCAAAAATTCCGGATTGAAGCATAGAATGAAAAGAATCTTTTGAAAATTAATCAGTGATGACCCTCCATCGATTCGCCTATATAAGCCGCAGCCAACGTTGCAAAAATAAGAGCTTGAATACCACTTGTAAATAATCCAAGAAACATCACAGGTATAGGAACCACTGAAGGAACTAAAGAAACAAGAACAACAACTACTAATTCATCAGCCAATATATTCCCAAAAAGTCGAAAACTAAGAGATAGGGGTTTTGTAAAATCTTCTAGGATGTTAATTGGTAAAAGTATTGGGGTTGGTTGAATGTATTTCCCAAAATAACTCAACCCCCTTTTTGTAAGACCCGCATAAAAATATGCAACTGACGTGAGTAAAGCTAAAGCAACAGTAGTATTTATATCATTTGTGGGCGCAGCTAACTCCCCATGAGGTAACTGTATGATTTTCCAAGGTAAAAGAGCACCCGACCAGTTAGAAACAAAAATAAATAGGAACATCGTTCCAATAAAAGGAACCCAAGGACCATATTCTTCCCCAATCTGAGTTTTGCTCAAGTCCCGAATAAATTCAAGGACATATTCAAAAAAATTCTGACCGTCGGTCGGAACGGTTTGTGGATTCCGAACTGCTATGGCAACTGAACCCAATATGATAGCAATTACTACCCAAGAAGTGATAAGTACTTGGGCGTGGATTTGTAAATCTCCTATTTGCCAATAGAAATGCTGGCCTACCTCTACACCCGATATATCATATAACCCTTCCAGTGTTTTAATGGAACATGGTATAACATTCATATTGTTATTGTCCTCTGATAGAAATTGAACTTAAAAAAAAAATTGTTCTGATTCAACCATCTCTTTCTCAACCCACTAACTTGAATCATTAATAATTAAATTATATTTAGGATACCAAGAAATCACATAACAGCATAATACCAATCCAAGTACTTTTCTTTGTACTTATTTATAAGTACTTTTCTTTGTACTTATTTATATATATATATATATATATATTTATTTTAATTTATTTTATGATTTTTTATTAATTTTGATAGTAAACGTAACCATCAATCTATGAAGTTCAAAAAAATGAACTAAATCCTTGTATTCTTAATCATAATCAAATCATAATCAACGACTTCCTACATAGCTGGAACGACCTTCACAAATTGCGGATACTAATTTGTTAAGAACCAATCGAATTGAAGCTATAGCATCATCATTGGCTGGAATTGAAATATCTGCGATATCTGGGTCACAATTTGTATCAATTAAGCAAATCGTCGGGATTCCCAAAATTACACACTCTTGAAGAGCCGTATATTCTTCTTGCTGATCCACGATGATCACAATATCAGGCAACCCCGTCATATATTTGATCCCACCAAGATATGGTTGCAAGGCAGATAATTTTCTCTTCACCATTGCCATATCCCTTTTTGGAAGACGATTGAGTTTCCCTAGCTTTTGTTCTGCCCTTAAATCTCTGAACTTTTGAAGTCTGGTTTCTGTAGTGGACCAATTCGTTAACATACCACCGAGCCATTTTTTATTAACATAATGACACCGGGCCTTTATTGCAGCCGATGCTACTGAATCTGCTGCTTTATTTTTTGTACCAACAATTAAGAAGGTTTTTCCACTATTTGCTGCATCAAAAACTAAATCACAGGCTTCCGATAAAAAACGGGCCGTTCTTGTGAGATTTGTAATATGAATACCTTTACGCTTTGCGGAGATATATGGGACCATTTTTGGATTCCATTTCTTAGTACCATGACCAAAATGAACTCCTGCCTCCAACATCTCTTCCAAATTGATGTTCCAATATCTTCTTGTCATTTTTCTATACATTTCCTTCTTTTTTAACGAAAAAAGACGAGATTCCATAAAAAAAAAATTGTTCCGATGGAACTTTTTACCAGAAATGGGCCATTGACACACAGCCCGAACCATGAATTTCTTTTAATTCATTTTTTTTTATTACCAAATAAATACTCGGCCCAAATACAAATAATTAAAAAGATAATTAAAAGATAGTAAAAAAAAAAAAGAACCCATTCTTAGAAATCATGAAATTAAATTGCGCAAATAATTGTTCTTATGTCTCGTGTAAATTCGTTTCATAGAAATTGTTTGGGATATAAGAACAAAATAATTCTCTATGATGTAACAAAATATCTCTCATTTCGAAGTCGAAGATATTCTTTCTTTTGATTTCCAAATAAATATTCCTGTCTTGTCTTGAACGATACACCAATTTTTTGAATCCCGTACCAACGGGTATAATACCCCCTAGAATAACGTTCTCCTTCAGACCTTTCAACCAATCAATACGGCTTCGTAGAGCAGCTTTTGCTAAAACTCGAGCAGTTTCTTGAAAACTTGCTTCGGATATGAAACTTTGAGTATTCAGAGAAGCCCTTGTTATTCCCAATAGAATTGCTCGATAAGAGATCGCTTCGTCTAAAGCGCGCCCCGCGCGTTCTGCTCGCAACAATCCAACCAATTCCCCAGGAAAAAAAACATTAGACATTCCATCTTCTAAAACCAACACTTTTGATGTTACTTGACGTACAATAATCTCTATGTGCCTATTATGAATCTGTACTCCCTGGGATCGGTAAACTTTTTGGATTTTATTAACCAAAGAGATACGACTTTGGGCTATGGTTAACTCAGTTCGAATCAAGAACCCCCAAGGAATTCCAAGAATTCTTGGTATACGTTCGTTCCAGTCTGCAATTCTCCTTTCTAGGTTCATTGATATTGAATCAATGGAACGCATTTCTAAAATTTGTTCTACTTTCGGGAGGCCTTGAGTTATATCACCCGATTTTGATTTTTCATATATAAATGTAACTAAGGTATCTCCTTCATAAAGGAATTTTCTATAATGGCCATGAACAGTTGCTCCTGGGGTGGCTAAATAGGGCTTAGCTAATCTTATAACTAAGGAGTCAACATGAACAATTATAATTTGACCAGATTTTTTAACGTGTGGTTCGTTTTTGTATAGACATACATTTTCAGAAAGAAATTGCCCAAGCCTAATTATTGTAGATGTTTCTTCGCAATAATCGTGATGGAGAAAATACCAAATCAAATGGAATGGATTCAAAATGATATTACTATATGGATCCGGATTATAAATACACCGATTTTCATCTATTAAATAGTATTTAAGTACTTCAAGTACTTGAAAAGTCTGTTTAAAATTTTCAAGTAACAAATATGTCTTTAACCAGATTCGGTTATAAGTTATTAAATGATAAAATGAATAATAATTAGTTCTATTGGGTACAACAGTCCCTAAAGGGCCCAACAAATCCATAATTTGGATTGTAGAATCCAATTTTTTTTTCATATTGTCGTTATATTTCGAACCATTAAATGGACCAATTCGAGAGCAGTTGGATGATGACAAAATTATCAAAGATTGGCATTCCTTATTTCGATTTAACAATGTACCAATACCAATAATACCTTGATATTGGATAAGTGATTGAATATTCGCCTTGGAAAAAAAAGGGTTGATATTTGTGCAATCTAATCTACTATTGGGAATCAATCCAAAGTTTGCCTTATCGTACCTTTTTTCGTTATATGAACTGGCGGACTTGACAAACTCTATTCTTAGAAAATCACGAATCAGATTATTTATCCTTACCCCAATAAAAGAAGCATGAGCCTCTTCTCTAGAACCGTTTTTTTCTTGGTCCCAATTCAATACTAAGCAAGTCCGAACTAATTGAATACTTGTGTGAAAAATTCCTCGAATTGACTTGCCATTTCCATAAAGGATATAATTGACAACTCGAAATTGTACACTATCCTTTTCCCGCAGGAGATCTGGGGGAAAAAGTGTTGCTAAATGGATCCCATCAGATATTTCATATGTAACTACGGGTCGAACCAAAACAAAATACTTTTTTTTTGTAGGTGTGATCCGTTGGACATAAATCCCATTTTTCCATTTTTTAGATTCTTTAGAGTTTTTTCTTTCTGTTTCCGGCGGTATTAAAATGCCGCTGTGCCTGGATATCTTATCCATCTCTCCTGGAAAATAAATATCTCCGGAAAAGATTTTAAGTTCAATGTATTTTTTTTTTCGCTCCATTCGGACTAATCCGCCTACTCGACTTCTTGTATTTAAAGCGATTGGTGTATTTATTCCAATGATACTATTGTTCTGGACCATTACGAGCGAAGATCCGGGTAAGATATGCACTTCTTCGAGAATGAAAAAAAACCGATCCACTTTCATTTGGTATTTCGGGCTAAATTCTTTTGATCCTCGATATTCAATCAAGTCCTCTTTTTTTGAGACTGAATTGACCTCTACAGTCCCATATTTAGTAATTCCAGAATTATTTTTTTTGTATCGAGGATCGTCAAAATAAGCAAAAATACTATTTCTATGTAAAAAACCCTGTTTTGGTATTTGGATTGAAATACCAAAACAGGGTTTTAGTTCTTTATCTCCTTCTAGATGATATTGTAATGGGATGATAAATCTATTTCTTCGCCTTTTCGCCAAGAAATAAGAATTCTCTTGGATAATAGGAGGATATATGAAATGCCAATGACCAGTAAATATCATTCGATTATGTCTTGAATATTCAAAAAATTCCCTATCTTTTTTATCGGAAGTATCCAACAATTTATGGCGTACTCGACCATTAGTCATTGAAAAGTTAGACATAGATCCTTCTTCGACAGAAAAGGAACGAGAATTCATTTGATCTTGATCCTTATAAAGGGAAAGGGGGGCGATATTGGATCTCCCCGGATTCCCTGCTAATATCCACAAATGACTTGTTTTTGCTAATAAATGAACATTACCATAGGTATATTCCGATGCATGGTGGACATCGGTACTCCAGTGCATTTCTCCTTCTGATTCAGAATAAATATGCTTTCGGACTTTTTCTTTAAAATGAAAAGTAGACGTTCCGGCACGAATCTCGGCAATTACTTGTTCTGATTCTACATATTGATCATTTTGAACTAAAATCAAACTTTTTGGTGGAATATTCACATTATGTAGAATATCCCGACTCTCAATAGTTACATCCAGGTCTATACAACATAGAAAAGCGGGGTGCCCATGACGAGTACGTGTGGGATGAACCAAATTCTCATTAAATTTAATTTTTCCATTAGAAGGAGCTCGTACGTGTTCGGCGGTACCGCCTGTGAATACTCCACCGGTATGAAAAGTTCTTAATGTTAGTTGAGTTCCGGGTTCACCAATGGATTGACCCGCAATAATGCCTATAGCTTCTCCCAATTCGACCAGGTCACCGTGAGCGGGACTCCGGCCATAACATAATTGACAGATCCAAGATGTACTCCTACAAGTAAAGGGGGTTCGAATATATATTGGTTGTACTCGAAAAGTTATGAATCGATTAACAAGTCCAATCCCAATATCTTGATTTCTGGTGGCAAGGCATCGTGGGCCGATATATATATCGTCTGCTAATACACGACCAACTAATGTTTGAACAAAAATGTTCTCTGTCATCCCATTTTGAGGACTCACGGAAATACTTTTGATAGTGCCACAATCTGTTCTCCGTACAATAATGTGTTGAACTACTTCAACAAGTCGACGCGTCAGATATCCAGCATCTGATGTTCGTACAGCAGTATCAACAACCCCTTTTCGAGCTCCATAGCAGGAAATGATATATTCTGTCAAAGAAAGCCCTTCGCGTAAATTGCTTTGAATGGGTAAATCAATCATTTGTCCCTGGGGATCCGACATTAATCCTCTCATACCTACTAATTGGTGTATCTGAGATGCATTTCCGCGAGCCCCCGAAAAAGACATTAAATATACAGGATTATAAGGATCAGTCATCCGAAAATTAGGATTCATTTCTTGTCTCAAATATTCGCTTGTAGCATACCATATTTCAATGGATTGACGCAATTTTTCTACTGCGTGTACATTACCATACTGATAATGTTTCTCCAAAATTAAGCTTTGTTGTTCAGCGTCTTGGACTAACCAACCTTTAG